TCCCGAACGAGTCACTCTGTAGATAAAATCTCTATATGCACATACACATATCATATATTATATATACAGTAATATGTAATATACACTAGACTCGTAGTGGTTATAATCAAATGGATTTGCCTAGAAAGTCGGGGTAAAATGAATTGTTTCAAGACAAGGCCGGCCCTAATTGCTTTTATTCAGGTGATCCTTATTAAATTAAAATAAAATTAACTTGATTGATACATAACATACACGTACACTTACCAATTCGACATAAAAAAAATTTGAGATATTTTATTGAATCATGTGATGAAGAGATTTTACTTGTCCCCTTGAACTAAAAGTTTTAAACAAAATTTTTGATAACTTCTTGATCCCGCCAGATTTATATTTATATAGAGAATGCTGATTCTAATGAACGATTCATAAATATGAATGACGAATTAAAAAATTCTATACAATTATGAAAAACGGAAAGATCCCTCGGATCTGATCATTCCATTATATTGACAATTTCAAAAAACGGATGATACTATGATCATAGTATGAGGGCGATTGGTCAAGTTGGCCCCCATCGTCTAGTGGTTTAGGACATCTCTCTTTCAAGGAGGCAGCGGGGATTCGAATTCCCCTGGGGGTAGGGTACTACGAAAGGAAGTTGATCATGGATTAACAATAAGCCTATAAAAAAAAATTTAATGGATTCTTCCTGGGTCGATGCCCGAGCGGTTAATGGGGACGGACTGTAAATTCGTTGGCAATATGTCTACGCTGGTTCAAATCCAGCTCGGCCCAATAAACCGCATCAATTTACCACGAGATCGTATAAAAACCCTTGTCCTTTAGAAAGACCCCATACGAAGATAAAAAAGAATCCAAATTTCTGCCAGATCCCTTATTTCCCTGGGATTGTAGTTCAATCGGTTAGAGCGCCGCCCTGTCAAGGCGGAAGCTGCGGGTTCGAGCCCCGCCAGTCCCGATGGATCCAATAAATACAAAAATCCATTTTTCCCTTTCTATGAACTAGTAAAGAATGTCGAGGGATATACTTACATTCCCAAAGCAAAAAGGAGTCTTTTTGCTTTCCTATTTTTCCACCTCGCTTTTTTTGTTTGTTAGGTTTGGAACTATGTAATTAATTGAAGTGGAAAGGCAATCTGATGATCCTTCATTAGAAGAAGGAAGACGCAAGGTGGGTTATAGAAAAAACAAGGAAACGGATGATAAATCTCATTTTGGAGTAATTGAGTTAGGAATCAAAATTTTGATTCAGTATGGATAAAAGAACTTCCTATGTTATACTATTCAAGTCTTGACAACGGGTTGATTTGATAGATCAGATATTGTTATTCATGATAGTGATCCGGTTCAAGATCATCGAGAGGTAATTCATTCATTGAATTTATAGATGATAGACAAAAGATTTATCATCTCTAGGGGATTAAATCCCGAGTTATTGCGAAGTAAAAATCTGATGAGATTATGGAAGTAAATATTCTTGCATTTATTGCTACTGCACTATTCATTCTAGTTCCTACCGCTTTTCTACTTATCATTTACGTAAAAACAGTCAGTCAAAATGATTAATTCAATTGAATTTTCAAATGAATTTGAATCCAACTTTCCTTCCAAGTTCTTATCAAAAATTTACGAAGTAAAATGAAAGGGATTCAATTTCACGTCTTAACTTAAATGAAATGAGCGCACTATAATCGGAAATTATCTAAGAGATAGATAGTATGGTAGAAAATTGATTTTCTACCATACTATCTATCTCTTAGTCTATAAAGTTGTAATCTAGAATATAGATAAACGCTTAAGTTTCTATATATCAATCTACAATATTCTCTTCCTATATGTGTATATTAATTCCATTTCCATATATTCCATATCAATATTTTCCATATATTCTATGGAATTGACATAAGACCCAATTTGCTACATCTATTTGTTCCGCTCAATCTGAAATAATTCTTATTTTAGGATTCTAATTCCCCTTACTAATAAGTAAGGGGAAACCTCACCTATTTTTAATGCCATATCAAATAAAGCGATAAAGCATAAACCTCCTTTCTAAATAAAATTAGAATAGAAACCAAAGGGTAAATGCTCGATATGTAACTCACCCGAGGCAAGATCTTATTATTGCCCAGTCTCTCCTTAAACAACCACTATATCATTACTTATAGAAAGTGCGTATACGCTTAACAAAACTACTTCTTTTTTGAAGAGTCAAGAGGGAAATAAATAAAAAAGAAAAAGGTCCGGTCTTCCTTAGTATCCATCTATAAAGATGGTAATAGTAAGAGCCCACTCCCATTGATTGAAATATCAAATTTCGGAAGAATTTTAGGTTGGAATCAATTTTGAATCATCTGAATCCCTTTCTTTTCGAAGTACAAAGACGGGAATCAATGAAATAGCTCTTGGATTGAAAGAGTATGATTCCTATCATAGATTACTCCATTGGAATCCAATGGGATTCCAAATTCAGAGTTTTTATTTTTAATAGTTCAAA